ATCAGAAACGGAATTTCCCAAAAATTGGTTAAGAGATGGTATTCAAATAAAGATTCTATTTCCTTTTTGTCTGAAACCTTGGCAAAGATCTAAGGTACGATTTAATTATGGAGATCAGCAAAGGCAAAAAAAAGAGAAAAAAAAAAACTTTTGTTTTTTAACAGTTTGGGGAAGAGAAGCAGAGCTACCTTTTGGGTCTCCCCGAAAACGACCTTCTTTCTTTGAACCCATTTTTAGAGAACTCGAAAAAAAAACGATAAAAGCGAAAAAGAAACTTTTAGAAGTTATAAGAGTTTTCAAAGAAAGAGGAAATGGGGTTCTAAAAGTTTCAAAAAAAAAAACAAGATGGGTCATCAAAATAATTCTATTTATGGACCTAATAATGAAAGAACTTGAAAAAGTAAAACCCATATTAAAATCGAGTAGGATTAAAATATATGAACCGACTAAAAATAAAAATGGAAGAGATTCTAATATAAATAATAAGATTCGTCGCGAATCGACGATTGCAATTCAATTCCTGAATTGCGGAAATGAAAATTATTCACTCATCGAAACAAAAATGAAAGATCTTGCTAATAAGACAATCACAATTAGGAGTCAAATAAAAGGAATCACAAAAGACAATAAAAAAATAGTTCTAACTTATGATGATAAAAGAGCGGAATTACAGAAGGATATTTGGCAAATATTTAAAAGAAAAAATATCCGATTAATACGTAAATCGCATTATTTTATAAAATCTTTCATTAAAAAAATATACATAAATCTATTACTATGTATCATTAAGATTCCAAGTTTTAAATCAACAGACAAAATTTTAACTAAATACATTTATAATGATAAAACAAATCAAGAAGGAATTGAAAAGACAAATCAAAAAATAATGAACTTTATTTCGACTATAAAAAAGTCGTTTTATAATATTTTTTATAATACTAATTTTAGTATTAGCAACAAAAATTCTAATATTTATTGGGACTTATCTTCTTTGTCTCAAGCATATATATTTTACAAATTCTCGCAAAATCAATTACTTAATAAATATGCTTTGAAATCTGTACTTCAATATCATAACACCTATCCTTTTCTTACAGATAGAATAAAAAATTATTGTACAACACAAGGAATATTTGGTTCCAAACCAAAGCATAAGAAAATACATAAGTATAGAATGAATAAATGGAAAATGTGGTTAAGGGGTCATTATCAATATAATTTATCTCAGACTAAGTGGTCTTATTTAGTACCAAAAAAATGGCAAAATAGGGCCAACCAATGTTGTATAATTCAAAAAAAAGACTCAACGAAATCGGATTTATATAAAAAAGAAAAAGACCAATTAATTCATTACATGAAAGAAAATTACTATGCAGTAAATTCATTGATGAGTCAAAAAGACAAATTGAAAAAACATTTAGGATATGATATTTTATCATATAAATATATAAATTTTGAGGATAATAAAAACTCATATATTTATGAATCCATGTTACAATTACAAGAAGTGGAAAACAAAAAAATTTCATCTAATTTCAATACACTAAAACCCGAACCCTTTTATGGATTGATAAGGATAGTTATTAATAATTATCTAGAAAAAGGATTTCTCATTGATACGGACAAAAATATGGATAGACTATTTTTAAATTATAAAATTCCCGATTTCTTTATTAGAAATAATATTGATATTGAGACCCGGGCCAATACGCCTATCAATACCAAGATTCATAAAAATACTAAAAATCTAAATTATCAAAAATTAAAAAAAAAATCCTTTTTTGATTGGATGGGAATGAATCAAGAAAAATTCTATCGTAGCATATCAAATCTAGAACCTTGGTTTTTCCCAGAATTATTACTACTTTTTAATGCGTATAAAATAAAACCGTGGATCATACCTACCAAATTACTTATTTTTCATTTTCATTTCTATGAAAATATTAGTAAAAGTAAAAAGATCAATGTAAAAAAAAAAAATGAACAACAAGGTCAAGGAAATCTTGTATTAGATTTACGAAAACAAAATGAAAAAGATGTTGAGACAGATTATACAAGAACAGACATTCAAAAAAGTAGAAAAAAAAAACAATCTAAGAGCAAGAAAGAAGCAGAACTCAATTTCTTCTTGAAAAAATATTTTCTTTTTCAATTAAGATGGGATGATCTCTTGAATCAAAGAATGATCAATAATATAAAGGTATATTGTCTTCTACTTAGACTGATAGATCCAAAGGAAATAGCTATATCTTTAATTCAAAGAGGAGAGATGCATCTAGATGTAATGTTGATTCAGAAAGATCTAACTCTTACAGAATTGGTAAAAAGAGGCATATTTATTGTCGAACCAATTCGTCTATCTATGCAAAGGGATGGAAAAGATATTATATATCAAACCATAGGTATTTCATTGGTTGATAAGACTAAACGCCAAACTGATGGAAAATACATAATAAAAAAAGAATATGTTGATAAAAAAAAATTTCATGAATCTGTTTCACAACACAGCAATATACTTATGACTAAAAATAAAAACAACAAAAATTATTATGATTTCCTTGTTCCTGAAAATATTCTATCCCCCAGACGTCGTAGAGAATTGAGAATTTTCATTTGTTTTAATTCTCAGAATTGGAATATTATGGGTAGAAATCCAATATTCTGTAATCAAAACAACATAAACAACTGTGGACAATTTTTGAACAAGGAAAAACATCTTAATACATATACAAAGAAATTCATTAAATTCAAATTTTTTCTTTGGCCCAATTATCGATTAGAAGATTTAGCTTGTATGAATCGTTATTGGTTTGATACCAATAATGGCAGTAATTTCAGTATATCAAGAATACATATGTATCCACGATTCAGAATTCTTTAAATTCTTTAATTATATTAATAGTATATAATAAATATAAATATAACATAGTATATTTCCTCATATATCTTATATCTATTTTTCTTTATCGAAAAAACATTTATTTTCTTTCCTGAATAGGAAAATCTTGAAAAAAAAAGAAATGGATCATTCCTTATCTATCCAAATCAAATTTTCAATTTGATTTGGATAGAAAAAATTCTATATGAAGAAATGATAAATTTTTTTGTACTAAATTCAAATAACTGCAAATAACACGTATAATAAATATTTTTATTTTTCCTGATCGGTAAAATTAGCGTAAAAGAAAAAAAAAAGAAAATTTTGTTTTTATGGTAAAAAATTCATTTATCTCGGCTATTCGACAAGAAAAAGAAAAAAACTGTGGATCTGTTGAATTTCAAATATTTAGTTTCACTGATAAGATACAAAGACTTACTTCACATTTAAAATTACATAAAAAAGATTTTTTATCACAAAGAGGTCTACGAAAAATTCTGGGAAAACGTCAACGGCTGTTGGATTATTTGTCAAAGAAAAATCGAGTACGTTATAAGAAATTGATTAACCTGTTGGGTATTCGGGAATCAAAAACTCGTTAATTTTAAGTTTAAGATTGGTTTGAATTTTTTCTTTAGTTATTAAATTTTGCATTTTGATCAACTTCATTTTGCTAAATTCATGGAATACTGAATTGAATTAAGGAAGAAAAGTTATGACTGTACCAGCTACAAGAAAGGATCTCATGATAGTGAATATGGGTCCTCACCACCCATCAATGCATGGTGTTCTTCGACTAATTGTTACTCTCGATGGTGAAGATGTTATTGATTGTGAACCTATATTGGGTTATTTACATAGAGGGATGGAAAAAATAGCGGAAAATCGAACAATTATACAATATTTGCCTTATGTAACACGGTGGGATTATTTAGCCACTATGTTCACAGAAGCAATAACAGTAAATGCACCAGAACGATTAGAAAGCATTCAAGTACCTAAAAGAGCCAGTTACATTAGAATAATTATGCTAGAACTGAGTCGTATAGCTTCTCATTTATTATGGCTTGGACCTTTTATGGCAGATATCGGTGCACAGACTCCCTTTTTCTATATTTTCAGAGAAAGGGAATTGTTATATGATCTATTCGAAGCCGCTACAGGTATGCGAATGATGCATAATTATTTCCGTATTGGGGGGGTTGCTACCGATTTACCTTATGGCTGGATAGAGAAATGTTTGGATTTTTGCGATTATTCTTTAACAGGAATTGTTGAATATCAAAAACTTATTACGCGTAATCCTATTTTTTTGGAACGCGTTGAAGGAGTGGGCATTATTGGTGGAGAGGAGGCAATAAATTGGGGTTTATCAGGACCAATGTTACGGGCTTCTGGAATCCAATGGGATCTTCGTAAAGTTGATAGTTATGAGTGTTACAATAAATTTGATTGGGAAGTCCAATGGCAAAAAGAAGGAGATTCACTAGCTCGTTATTTAGTACGAATCGGTGAAATGAAGGAATCTATAAAAATTATTCAACAGGCTCTAGAAGGAATTCCTGGAGGACCTTATGAGAATTTAGAAGTCCGACGTTTTGATAAAGCAAAAAATTCCGAATGGAATAATTTTGAATATAGATTTATTACTAAAAAACTTTCGCCCAATTTTGAATTGTCGAAGCAAGAACTTTATGTGAGAATAGAAGCCCCAAAAGGAGAATTAGGAATTTATTTGATAGGAGATAGTAGTGTTTTCCCTTGGAGATGGAAAATTCGTCCACCCGGTTTTATCAATTTGCAAATTCTCCCTCAACTAGTTAAAAGAATGAAATTGGCAGATATCATGACGATATTAGGTAGTATAGATATCATTATGGGAGAAGTTGATCGTTGAAATGATAATTGATATGACAGAAGCGGAAATACAAGCTATAAATTCTTTTTCTAGATCGGAATCTTTAAAAGAAGTCTATGGACTAATATGGATCTTTGTTCTTATTTTCACCCTTATATTGGGAATAACAATAGGGGTACTAGTAATTGTGTGGTTAGAAAGAGAAATATCTGCAGCAATACAACAACGCATTGGGCCTGAATATGCCGGTCCATTGGGAATTCTTCAAGCTATAGCAGATGGAACCAAATTAGTTTTTAAAGAAGATCTTCTCCCATCTAGAGGAGATATTCGTTTGTTCAGCGCGGGACCGTCTATAGCGGTCATATCTGTTCTACTAAGTTATTTAGTAATTCCTTTTGGATATCACCTTGTTTTGGCCGATCTTAGTATAGGCGTTTTTTTATGGATCTCCATTTCAAGTATTGCCCCTATTGGACTTCTTATGTCAGGATATGGGTCGAATAATAAATATTCTTTTTCAGGTGGTCTACGGGCTGCTGCTCAATCTATCAGTTATGAAATACCATTAACTCTATGTGTGTTATCAATATCTCTACGTGTGATTCGGCAGAACATTATTATTTTCCCTCTTTTCTAGAACTAGAAATTGAATAAAGAAATATAATATATTATATTCAATGGATATTTTCTTTTTTATTTATCATTAGGGTTGATGAATTAAGCTAGATAGTTAGATGAGTAAAAGCAAACTGCTTATAAATTTGCAGTAAGAGGATTAAATCTCATTCCCTATGTACGAGAATAGAAACATAAGCAGTATAAACTGTTTACCCCAAGGTTAAGATTCTTTGACCAATTATCATATCTTGAAGCGGGTACAAAAGATCACCCGTATGGGGTTTCTACTACTGTCTTGTATTTATTACCATACTGGAGATCAATAAAAAATCAGTGGACAGTTAGGAACACCAAGGTACACAAAAGATTAGTAATGGAGATAATTTAATATAAAAAAAAAATAAAGGATTTTTTTACATAAAGCTTTGGATAAAACGAATCATAATGAGGACTTTAAGTTGGTAGAAATGACCAAGTAGTACTTCTCCACGATTCCGATCTCGAGTATGCTCCTATTTACTGATTAAAGAAATGACTATAAAAAACGAATTAATCCTTTATTTTTTTTTTTCAGAGTACCTCCTCTCCTCTGAGAAAGAAGAATAGGACAGGAGCAAAAGAAATAGAATTCAAAATATTGAATGAGAAAAATGAAATAAAAAAATACGATACAGGATATTTATTTCTTATTTCTTTTCCCCATTCAATATTCATATCTACTATATACATACATGGAATTCTTAATCATAAATTTGGAATTAATGATCAATTCTTTCTAACTAATTCTTTCTTTAGAGTTATTGATAAAACATAATTTATTGATATAACGAGTATTTTATTTAAGGATTAAGTTATTACCGAATAAAGAGAAATTGTAATTTTAATGGAAAAGATCAATTCGGAAGCGCTTTTTTATTCTAGCAGACGGAATTTCGTTGGTCTAATTTTGGACTTCCCGGTATTAGAATTAGAATCTAAAAATTACAATAATACCAAACAAGTACTTACATTTATTTGTGACCATAGAGGAGCCGTATGAAGCTGAGGTCTCATGTACGGTTTTGAAATAGCGATATGAACAGTAATGTTATTATCGACTATGATTATCTAACAGTTCAAGTACAGTTGATATAGTTGAGTCACAGTCAAAATATGGTTTTTGGGGGTGGAATCTGTGGCGTCAGCCTATAGGGTTTGTTGTTTTTCTAATTTCTTCCCTAGCAGAATGTGAGAGATTACCTTTTGATTTACCAGAAGCAGAGGAGGAATTAGTAGCAGGCTATCAAACAGAATATTCGGGTATTAAATATGCTCTATTTTACCTTGCTTCTTACCTAAATTTATTAGTTTCTTCATTATTTATAACAATTCTTTACTTAGGCGGGTGGAATTTTTCTATTCCGTATATATCTATTCCTGAATTTTTCGGATTAAATAAAATGACAGGAGTTTTTGGAATAACAATTGGTATATTTATTACATTAGCTAAAGCTTATTTGTTTTTGTTCATTCCTATCACAGCAAGATGGACTTTACCTAGACTGAGAATGGACCAACTTTTAAATTTTGGATGGAAATTCCTTTTACCTATTTCTCTGGGTAATCTATTATTGACAACTTCTTCCCAACTTATTTACCTATAAAGAATAGAATAAGATAACGATATTCTCCATTCATAACTGATCTTAAACAAGAGAAAGAAACATCAAATTATTCACGGAGATCTACAATATGTTCCCTATGGTGACCGGGTTCATAAATTTTGGTCAACAAACAATACGGGCGGCAAGGTACATTGGTCAAAGTTTCATAATTACCCTATCCCATACAAATCGTTTACCTGTAACTATTCAATATCCTTATGAAAAATCGATCACATCAGAACGTTTCCGCGGTCGAATTCATTTTGAATTTGATAAATGTATTGCTTGTGAGGTATGTGTTCGTGTATGTCCCATAGATCTACCCGTTGTTGATTGGAGGTTTAAAAGAGAGATTAAAAAGAAACAATTGTTTAATTATAGTATTGATTTTGGAGTCTGTATATTTTGTGGTAATTGTGTCGAGTATTGTCCAACAAACTGTTTATCGATGACTGAAGAATATGAACTTTCAACTTATGATCGTCACGAATTAAATTATAATCAAATTGCATTAGGTCGGTTACCAATGTCAGTAATTGGAGATTACACAATTCAAACAATTATGAATTCCAGTCAAATCAAAATGGATAAAGATAAACCCCTTGATTCAAGAACGATTACTGATTACTAATATTTTTTTATATAAAGATAAACAGAAACAAGTCTTCTTTTTTTTTTTGAGAACCTAATAAACTTATCTTATTAACTATTGATTATTGAGAATTATTCTTTATTGAGAATCACTCTTTAATTTAAACTGTGAATATGAGTTTTCTTAATTATTATTAAATATTAAAAAATTCTAATTTCTAAAAGAAAAAAGAAAAGATTGGCCGATAATTTTAATATTTAATAACTTTATCCATATCCACAGTAATCCATCCATATTAAGATTTATTAAAAACTCATCATATAGAAAAAAAAAATAAATAAGGGGAACACCCCTCTCTTTCCTGGACTATTTAGTAAGGTCATGAAACATTTTGACTGATTTTTCTCTTATACATAATGGATTTACCTGGACCAATACATGATATACTTGTAGTATTTCTGGGATCATTTCTTATATTAGGAGGTCTAGGAGTAGTATTGTTTACTAATCCAATTTATTCCGCCTTTTCGTTGGGATCGGTTCTTGTTTGTATATCCTTATTCTATATTTCATCAAACTCCTTTTTTGTAGCTGCCGCCCAGCTTCTTATTTATGTGGGAGCCATAAATGTATTAATAATATTTGCTGTTATGTTCGTGAATGGTTCAGAATATTCTAACGACTCCTATCTTTGGACTATTGGAGATGGAGTCACTTCACTGGTTTGTATAAGTATTCTTTTTTCACTAATTACTACTATCGCAGATACGTCATGGTACGGAATTATTTGGACTACAAGATCAAATCAGATTATAGAGCAAGACTTTATAAACAACGTTCAACAAATTGGAATTCATTTATCAACAGATTTTTATCTTCCGTTTGAACTAATTTCTATAATTCTTTTAGTTTCTTTGATAGGCGCAATTACTATGGCTCGTCAATAATAAATAGTTTAGTTAGAATTAAAAAAATTTTTAGTGTAATCTACTGTCAATATTCCCTTTTTTATGTAATCGCTCGATTCTAGTCAATCAACTTGGTTGAATTTTTGTTCATATTGAAACGAATCGAGGTTGATCAGGAGTTAGTCAATGATGTTCGAACATGTACTTTTTTTGAGTGTCTATTTATTTGCAATCGGTATCTATGGATTGATCACAAGTCGAAACATGGTTAGAGCACTTATGTGTCTTGAACTTATACTAAATTCGGTTAATATTAATCTCGTACTATTTTCTGATATATTTGATAGTCGCCAATTAAAAGGCGAGATTTTCTCAATCTTTATTATAGCGATTGCAGCAGCGGAAGCTGCTATTGGGCTAGCTATTGTTTCGTCGATCTATCGTAACAGAAAATCAACTCGTATTAATCAATCAAGTTTGTTGAAAAATTAACCATAACTATAATATAAATACATATAAGAATATATATATATATAAATTGTAGAAAAAACTTTCTATAAAATATCATTTCAGTGTCTTTTACATATTTATTTACAAATAATACTAATATGTATAGTAATATTTCAATATATATTTAGATTGAAATATTGACGATCCATTAGTCAACGTGAAGTTGCACGTGTGATTCATGCGACTCATATGATCATGGTTGTTGAAAGATAAATCAAAGTCTCTTGGTCCCTTCTGATGAACAGATTTATAAAAATTTGGATTCTTAAGATTTTTTTTGATAAATCATTGATTCATCTGGTTTCTATATATAAAGAAAATATAAATATATAATAAATTATATAATTCTAAATTTATTATTATATTATTATTTTTTTTTTTTACTTTACCAGATCGAAAATTTTTTATGTTCAAAACTGGAATTTATAGACCCAATGTCACATTCAGTAAAAATTTATGATACATGTATAGGGTGCACTCAATGTGTACGAGCCTGCCCCACAGATGTATTGGAAATGATACCTTGGGACGGATGTAAAGCTAAGCAAATTGCTTCCGCGCCAAGAACGGAAGACTGTGTAGGTTGTAAAAGATGTGAATCCGCCTGTCCAACAGATTTTTTGAGTGTCCGTGTTTATTTATGGCATGAAACAACTCGCAGCATGGGTCTATCTTATTGATACGTTATAATAAATTCCACTTGAATCATTTGATTCCTTTTTACCGATAAAAGCCCGTGCTCAAAAGAATATATTTTCTTGAGCACGGGCTTTTTGGTCAAAACGCATCTTGTCTTTATCACGAGTTATTTCCCTTGGTTAACAATACTTGTAGTTTTTCCAATATTCGTGGGTTCCTCAATTTTATTTCTCCCTCATAAAGGGAATAAGATATTTAGATGGTATACTATATGTATTTGTTTGTTGGAACTCCTTATAACAACCTATGTCTTCTGTTATCATTTCCAATTGGACGATCCATTAATTCAATTAGAAGAGGATGCTAAATGGATAAATGTTTTCAATTTTCACTGGAGACTGGGAATCGACGGACTTTCCATAGGACCTATTTTACTAACAGGATTTATCACTACTTTAGCTACTTTAGCAGCTTGGCCTGTTACTCGAAATTCGCGATTGTTCTATTTCCTGATGTTAGCAATGTACAGTGGTCAAATAGGATTATTTTCTTCTAGAGATCTTTTACTTTTTTTTATCATGTGGGAGTTAGAATTAATTCCTGTTTACTTACTTTTATCTATGTGGGGAGGAAAGAAACGTTTGTACTCGGCTACAAAGTTTATTTTGTACACTGCGGGGGGTTCCATTTTTCTCTTAATAGGAGTTCTAAGTATGGGTTTATATGGTTCCAATGAACCGACATTGGATTTTGACAGATTAGCTAATCAGTCATATCCTGTGACATTAGAAATAATATTCTATTTAGGCTTCCTTATTGCTTATGCTGTCAAATCACCGATTATACCCCTACATACATGGTTACCAGATACCCATGGAGAAGCACATTACAGTACATGTATGCTTCTAGCGGGAATCTTATTAAAAATGGGAGCATATGGATTGATTCGTATCAATATGGAATTATTACCACATGCTCACTCTATATTTTCTCCCTGGTTAGTGATAGTGGGGGCAATCCAAATAATTTATGCAGCTTCAACCTCGCTTGGTCAACGCAATCAAAAAAAAAGAATAGCCTATTCTTCTGTATCACACATGGGTTTCACAATTATAGGAATTAGTTCTATAACCGACATGGGACTCAACGGAGCCATTTTACAAATACTCTCTCATGGATTTATTGGCGCTGCACTTTTTTTCTTGGTAGGAATGAGTTGTGATAGAATACGTCTTGTTTATCTCGACGAAATGGGGGGAATATCCATTCCAATGCCAAAAATATTTACCATGTTTAGTAGTTTCTCGATGGCTTCTCTTGCATTGCCGGGAATGAGTGGTTTTGTTGCGGAATTAGTAGTATTTTTTGGACTAATTACCAGTCCAAAATATCTTTTAATGCCAAAAATATTAATTACCCTTGTAATGGCAATTGGAATGATATTAACTCCTATTTATTTGTTATCTATGTTACGGCAAATGTTCTATGGATACAATTTTTTCAATGTTCTAAACTCAAATCTCGTGGATTCTGGACCACGAGAACTATTTGTTTCAATCTGTATCCTTTTACCCGTAATAGGAATTGGTATTTATCCCGATTTCGTTCTTTCTTTATCAGTTGACAAGATACAAGCTATCCTATCTAATTATTTTCATAGATAGTTTTTTTTTTCTTAATGAGATAGAAAGTCTTATAATTGAAAATTATAATATTTTTGAAACTATTCGCTGTACAACGAAAAAAAAAATAATAAAGTGAATTAGAAAGATGTATCCCAAGTTTTTAAGAACTTTTTGAATTAAGATTCAAACAGTTCTTAAAAACTCACAAAAATTTTCGTTATATATGTCTTACTTATTCCGCATGGAATTTCTACAATTTAATTAGATTTTATGTGAATGAACCATAACTATGTAGACCTATTCCTAATAGATTGATACCAAAATAGCATATCCAAATTATAAGAAATCCTATAGAAGCTACAAGTGCCGAATTCGTACCGTGCAAACTTTGATTTGTTCTAGTATGTGAATAAATCGCGAATATGGTCCAAGTAATAAATGCCCAAGTTTCCTTGGGGTCCCAATTCCAATAAGACCCCCATGCTTCGTTAGCCCATACTGCTCCAGAAAGAATACCTATGGTTAAAAAGAGAAACCCTAAACTAATAACACGATAACTCCAATAATCCAAACGCTGAATTAATTGATATTTATAATAATTTGGAAATGAAAGAAAAGAAGTTCTTTTAACAACACTTCTTTTTTCGTTCAAGTATTCAATCTTCCCAAAGAAAAATGACTTAATTAATATTAATAAATTTTTGCTTCTAAAAAAAATATCGATGTTTTTTCGAAATGTAATGACTAAAAAAGCGACTGATAATAACGAACCACATAAAAGAGCCGCATAGCTCAATAACATCATACTTACATGCATCATTAACCACTGAGATTGTAGAGCAGGTACTAATATTGCTGATTGATGCATTTTACTTGAAAGACCAGATGTAGCGAAACCTTGAGTAAAAATGGCACTTGGCGCAGTTATTGTGCTTAAATCATTTTTATGATTCCATAGCTTGGAAACCATATGAATAATGGAAAAACTCCACGAAAGGAAGATCAATGACTCGTATAAATTACTTAATGGAAAATGTCTCGAGGAAATCCAACGAATAACTAATAATCCTGTTAGAGAAAAAAAAGTAGCTAACATTCCTTTTTCCGACGAATGGCGTAATCCGATGATTTCGTGAACTGATAGAATCATCAAATGAATCGCAATCACAATTGAAACGATCGAAAAAGAGAGATGAGTTAATATATGTTCTAAAGTCGAAAATATCATACATAAAAAGGGTCTCATTACAGAATTGAAATAGGGAATTAAATACATTATAAGATCCATTCTATCTCTTTTATAGTATGCCGCTACTCGGACTCGAACCGAGATGCTCTAGCACTGCTTCCTAAGAGCAGCGTGTCTACCAATTTCACCATAGCGGCTTACTTGAAATAATAATAGTCAATTCATGTTGAATCGTCTAGATGTGGATTCTAGAATCCGATATAGTTATCCCTTAGGAAATGGATGAATAAGGGTTCTTTTAAACTCTTTTGTTTAAACTAAAGTATTCTTTTCATTTTTAATAACACTTAGAAAACTTAGAAAGATCCTTTTTATCAAAAAAGAAATATAAATTAAATAAATAGGATGATTTTATACATATCAAGATAGAATTACTAAATTTAATAAACGAAATTAGAAATGAAAAGACTCGTTTTTTAAAAATCTTGTTTTTAGTCTACTTTTTAATGTAGTTAGTGTATTAGTGTATTAATATTTGTTGTTTGTTATGTACATAATTTAAATATAGAATAATACTTAGTAAACAAAACAAATTTCATTTGATCTTGAGATAGACATATAATAAAACAGTTTTAATATTCATTATAATTACATTTTATTTCTTTTCCATTAGGAAAAGAAATAAAATAATACTTAGAACCAAACTAGCAGCTATTTTATGTCGAATATTAACTTATCCGTCTGCTAGTTCTAACTAATCTTGAGGAGGTAAATAAATACATAAGTTAATGAAAAATTTTCATATTCTATATATAGAAAAGTTCTTTAAATCACGGAATTCAAATTATTCCAAGATTTTCTTATTTGTTTGCCGAACAAAAAAACTTTTTGAATTTCCCGTAGAAACTGACTTTGCTAAAGAAAAGGCTTTTAGTGCAACTAAATTTCCCTTTTTCTTCCAATTATTTCTACGAATACGTTTTTTTGATATAGAAGTACGTTTTTTTGGAACTGCCATAAAAAAAAGAGTTCTTTCTTTTTATTGTTGTATGTGAAAGACATGTATTGATCAATATGGATTGTTTTTTTTTTTAGTTTTAGCCATTTTTTATATTATATTTAATTTCGTCGATAATCTTTTTTTTTTTTTTTACAAATATATTGTTTATATATACATGTGTGTTACATATATAATATACTAGGAAAAAATAGAAGAAAAGAAAGAAAAATTTTAAAAGGAATTTTCTAGTAGTTAATATGTTAAACAAGACATTCCGTTAGTTAAGAAAAGGAACTTGCATTTTACGTTTTTTTTTTTTTTTATTCAGTTCTAGAATATAAGAAGTAAGGATTTTTATAAGATTTCTGATATTTTCTTATCTTATTGGATTGAAATCCAATTAATCAATTTCATAAAAAATAGAAAGAAATTAGGTAATGAAATTAGGTAATAAAAAAAAAAAAATTACTAGAAGAATTAGTGGATTTATTGATGCAAACTATATATCCATATTCTACTGATATTGGTATAGTTATTTTTGCTTACTTTTCTTTCTTTTTCTTTGCTTATTATAGTATATGATATGGTTATATATTACTAGAATACAATTCTAGTGGCAAAATTTTTTTTAATATCATATTCTCCTTCTCTTTTTTTATAAAAAAATATTTTTCTACTTCAAAAATAAATATTTTAGTTAAAAAATTAATAACTAAAAAATGACTCTATATCGAGCTATTTGGACAAAGCATTTAAGCAAAAATTTATAACTTTTTAAAAATTTTTGAAATATCTGAAAAAAGTAAGAAAAATGTAAAATAAGAATATTTAAGGTTTCATATCTTTTTTTTTTTCATTTTTTTATTGTTTTCTTCAAAAGAAATAAAAATTGGTGAATCGGAAAAAATTATAAGAAAAAAAACGAAAATTTGTGTTTTTTATGGAATATACATATAAATATGCATGGATAATATCCTTTCTTCCATTTCCTATTACTATGTTAATAGGATTTGGACTTCTACTTATTCCTGCAGCAACAAAAAATATTCGACGTATGTGGGCTTTCCCGAGTGTTTTGATGCTAACTATAGCTATGGTATTTTCTGTTAATCTTTCTATTCAGCAAATAAACGGAAATTTTATCTATCAATATCTATGGTCTTGGACTGTCAATAATGATTTTTCTTTAGAGTTCGGACACTTGATTGATCCGCTTACTTCTATTATGCCAATATTAATTACTACTGTTGGAATCATGGTTCTTATTTATAGTGATAATTATATGTCTCATGATCGAGGATATTTGAGATTTTTTGCTTATATGAGTTTTTTCAATACTTCTATGTTGGGATTAGTTACTAGTTCTAATTTAATACAAATTTATATTTTTTGGGAACTTGTAGGAATGTGTTCCTATTTATTAATAGGTTTTTGGTTCACACGGCCAATTGCAGCAAGTGCTTGTCAAAAAGCTTTTGTAACCAATCGTATAGGGGATTTTGGTTTATTATTAGGAATTTTAGGATTTTATTGGATAACGGGTAGTTTAGAATTTCGAGATTTGTTCGAAATAGTTACTAAATTAATTCATAATAATGGAGTAAATTCTTTATTTATTACTCTTTGTGCTTCTTTTTTATTCCTCGGCGCAGTTGCTAAATCTGCACAATTTCCCCTTCACATATGGTTACCTGATGCTATGGAAGGACCCACTCCCATTTCGGCTCTTATACATGCTGCTACTATGGTAGCAGCAGGAATTTTTCTTGTAGCTCGTCTTCTTCCTCTTTTCATAGTCATACCTTACATAATGAATCTTATTTCCTTAATAGGTGTAATAACAATATTATTAGGAGCTACTTTGGCTCTTGCTCAAAGAGATATTAAAAGAAGTTTAGCTTATTCTACCATGTCTCAATTGGGTTATATTATATTAGCTCTGGGTATAGGTTCTTATAGGGCTGCTTTATTCCATTTGATCACTCATGCCTATTCGAAAGCTTTATTGTTTTTAGGATCTGGATCCATTATTCATTCAATGGAATCCATTGTTGGATTTTCACCAGATAAAAGTCAAAACATGGTTCTTATGGGAGGGTTAACAAAATATATTCCAATTACAAGAATTACTTTTTTATTAGGTACACTTTCTCTTTGTGGTATTCCACCTCTTGCTTGTTTTTGGTCGAAAGACGAAATTCTTAATGATAGTTGGTTGTATTCACCAATTTTCGCAATAATCGTTTCATTTACAGCAGGATTCACTGCATTTTATATGTTTCGAATGTATTTACTTACCTTTGATGGACATTTACGTATTCATTTTCAAAATTACAGTAGCGCTAAAAATAGTTCTTTCTATTCAATATCTTTATGGGGAAAAGAAGTACCCCAAGCAATAAAAAAAAAATTACTGTTTTCAACAATGAATACTAAGGTTTCTTTTTTTTCAAAAAAAACATATAAAATTGAAAATTTTTTTCAAAATAGAGTACGATACTTTAGTACTTACTTTAGAAATAAATATACTTACACCTATCCTCACGAGTCGGACAATACTATGTTATTTCCCATGCTTATATTGGTATTATTTACTTTATTGATTGGATCAATCGGAATTTATTTTGGTGGACTAGATCCTGATCTATTGTCAAAGTGGTTAACTCCATCTACAAAATTTTTCCATCAAAATGAGCCTTCGGATTTTTATGATTTTTTTAAAAATGCAGTTTTTTCAGTAAGTATAGCCTTTTTTGGATTATTTATAGCATCCATTTTATATGGATCTGTTTATTCATCTCTACAGAATTTGAGTTTAGTCAATTCATTTGTGAAGAAGAGCCGCACGATAATTTTATTCGACCTAATAAAAAATATAATATATAACTGGTCATATAATCGTGGTTATATAGATATTTTTTATACTCAGATTTTTACTGGAAATGTAAGAGAATTAGCTAAACTAGTTCAGTTTTTTGATAGATATATAATTGATGGAATGATAAATGGGATTGGTGTTATTAGTTTCTTTATAGGTGAAGGGATTAAATATATGGGAGGTGGGCGAATTTCTTCTTATCTATTCTTGTATTTTTCTTTTGTATTCATTTTTTTATTACTTTTTTTATTTATATATATGTAAAAGAGATTCTATTTTTTCCTTTATTTGGGCATATATAAAAAAAATATTGTGCCATTTCATTTCGTATAGCATTTTCAAACCTATCATTTTTTAAATATCTCAATGGGTGGTTCCATCGTTTATAATCGAAAAGAAAAGTTACAATAGGTTTTTCAAACCAAAAATAAGTTTTCTCTTCTTTAAGTTTTCCCAATTCCCAATTATCTTGATGGATATCAAGATAAGAATCTTCGTAAACCGGGCTATCTTTGTCTTCTTTAGTGGATCCCTCTTGTTCCTGTTTCGTCTTCTTCGTTTCGTAAGTTGTTTCTACATCGCTTTCTTCCCTTTCTGAGGTTTCTTTCAGTTTCTTAGTACCAATAGGCGATGGCATTCTGCCTAAATAGTAGACACAGGTGATAAATAAGAGAATACTAAAGATTCTAGCCATAGAATTTATCAATTCTGACACAAGGTACTTATTAGATCGAATCAAATGATTTTGCCGTATCCAGAATAATACCAATCCAACCCATTTCATGAATAAAATGTGACCAATTAACCAACCAACAAAACTACTTGTTACAAATAACATCTTGTTGTTGCATCGAAACATATAAATGTTGACTAATCTGGCTAACGTTGAACTTGGTAAAATGAAATGGTTGAATAATTGAAAAATGAGATTATTCAGGAATACACATTGAATGCTGAGATTACGCATGGAATTTCTGGTAGTAGATCCATAATCAAAAAAGTTTTTGTGATTGTTCCAGAAGAAATGAAACAAAAGATACGGTAGAACTAGGACAGTTATTGTATGAGGTCTACCCAATGCTAGATGCAGAGGCGCATAATAGATCGATATGAACATCATGAGCTGCCCCGTAATAAAACCCGTTGTTGCTGATATCTC